TAACTGACTCCATTGAGTTCGCCACCATAGAACTCAACAGTTACACCTACCTGTTCGACACTATACTTTGATTCTGCCCTTCTAAAAGGAACATCGGCTCTCACAATTCCGTCTCCGTCTACCAAAACTACTGGAAATGTTTCAAAAAAAGTAGGCATACGACGTACAAAAAGCTCATGCCCTTCTTTATCTCTAAAGATGGGGTGTCCTAACCATCCAACAGCTATTCCATCCCCGTTATCCATTGAGCCTGCTCTGAATAATCCCCCTTTCGCCGGATTATTACCGATGTAATCATAAAAAGCTAATTTTTCGGGAATTTTAGACCAAGCTTCTGACAAACTCAGATTTTCGGCTAGCCCGGCACCAACCCTTCGATATATTTCTTGCTGGAAGTATCCCTGATCCCACTGATAACGAGTGGGACCAAATAATTCGATCGGGGTAGTTGCTGAACCATACCACATAGTTCCAGCAACAACGAAAGCTGCAAAAAAGACAGCAGCGATACTACTGGAAAGGACCGTTTCAATATTGCCCATACGTAATCCTTTGTATAGACGTTGGGGCGGGCGGACACTAAGATGGAATAGACCCGCTAATATGCCCAATGTCCCCGCTGCAATATGATGAGAGGCTATTCCTCCCGGAACAAAAGGATCAAAACCTTCCGCGCCCCACGCTGGATTTACAGATTGTACTTTTCCGGTTAGGCCATAAGGATCGGACACCCATATTCCAGGACCATACAAGCCTGTTACATGAAATGCGCCAAACCCAAAGCAAGCCACCCCTGAGAGAAATAAATGAATTCCAAAGATCTTGGGCAAATCCAAAGAGGGTTTTCCCGTACGTTCATCACAGAATATTTCTAGGTCCCAATACACCCAATGCCAGATAGCTGCTAAGAAGCACAAGCCAGAAAACACAATATGTGCCCCGGCCACACCTTCGTAACTCCAAATACCCGGATTCGTTATAGTTCCTCCTGTGATACTCCAACCACCCCATGAATTGTTTATTCCTAAACGAGTCATGAAAGGGATAACGAACATACCTTGTCTCCACATTGGATCAAGAACGGGGTCAGAGGGATCAAAAACTGCTAATTCGTATAAAGCCATCGAACCGGCCCAACCAGAAACTAGAGCTGTATGCATTATATGGACAGAAAGCAACCGACCGGGATCATTCAATACGACGGTATGAACACGATACCAAGGTAAACCCATGGAAATACCCCTTTATCAAAGAAAAAATAGACACTATGTAACTTTATCGCATTGGAAAAGACTATGCTATGGACCTCACCTTTTCAGTGGATTATCCCGAAGCAAGGGTTAATATTTATTTCGTTCCGTTGGTAATAATTGAACAATTCTGTTCGTAGGAACAAAGAGAAGCAGATCTATTCTATACCCAATAAGTACCAATACGCAATGGGGGCTGGTCCCATTTTTTGTGAGCGAATGCATAGATACTTGTTCATCATTCAAACGATCCATTCGTAAGAATTTTTCTTTATTCATTCTGTCTTCCTCCATGAACCTTCGAATCTATGGATAAAATACGATAAACGGCAATATTATGAAGACAATAAACCCGTTGTTACGTTTCCACATCAAAGTGAAGTATAGTACTTAACCTCTTTTTCTTTAATTTAATGCCCATTGGTGTTCCAAAAGTACCTTTTCGGAGTCCTGGAGAGGAAGATGCAGTTTGGGTTGACGTATAGTGCGACTTGTCAGACATATTGGGTCATATGGGATTTCCCCGTTCTCTCCCCCGATGGAGATATCCTCTCTTTCGCCCAAGAAAGATTGATTGAACCATCAATAATTCGGAGCGTGAAGTGCAATTAGATCAATTTATTGGGGGATCCATATTATCAATTAGAAGAATTTATGGTTGGCTTGGACCAATAAAATGAAGTATACAGGCTCCGTTCAGAAAATACCAAATTGGTAATCTATGTATGATTACCACTCGTATCATAAATGATTCCTTTATACCATATGAGTGATCTCATACTGCCAATCAATGGAGTAATATGATGAATACATCATATATTGGGCGGAAGACATGAAACGAATTGAAAAAAAAAAGAAGTCGTAGCAAAAAGAAGTGGTACTGAGATTATTTGTCCTATATGTGCAAATAGAATTCGGGCAGATCTTTACCCGGAGTAGAGCATAAACCTAAAAGAATTGAAGAGGCCCATTCAGGAACAAGAAAATTACATCGTGATTTGGATCTCGATGAAACAATACATCAATGAGAGGTTAGTTCGATAAGTTCAGTGAATTCTAGGGAAGCAAGTCAAGTCAAAACTCATGTTTCTTGAAAAATGGAAGAAAAAGCCCCTTCGTTAGGAAAAACCCTGCTACGAAAAGAGAAAAGGGCTGGAATCGACACATTGATTCTTTTTTTGTTTCGCAATTTTTATTTTTTGAACCGTATGCATCCAAAGGTGCGTGTACGGTTCCTAAAGGATACAACTTTGTCCTAATCAACCGACTTTATCGAGAAAGATTACTTTTTTTAGGCCAAGAGGTTGATAGCGAGATCTCGAATCAACTTGTTGGTCTCATGGTATATCTCAGCATAGAGGATGATACCAGGGATCTTTATTTGTTTATAAACTCTCCCGGCGGGTGGGTAATACCAGGAATATCTATTTATGATACTATGCAATTTGTGCCACCAGATGTGCATACAATATGCATGGGATTAGCCGCTTCAATGGGATCTTTCATCCTGGTCGGAGGAGAAATTACCAAACGTCTAGCATTCCCTCACGCTTGGCGCCAATGAGTTTTTTATTTGAGAGAAAAAGAAGACTATGCCTTCGCCATATGGAATATAAATAATAAGTAATAATAGCATGGCACTTCGAGTTCGATATGAGCAAACCATTCTCGTTTTTTCATAACATGAGATTATGTATCGAGATAGTAGTATGAAACAAAGGTTATTTCCGATTTGATCTTATGTATCGGGGTTCCATTTCAGCGTCACAAACCTTTTTGCTTCCACACCAGAAGTCTCTTTCCGATATTTATGTTATGAAAGAGTATGAAAAAAAAAGATTCTTTCTTCCTTATTTGATCAGATCAAAAAGAAACTTTGGGATTGCTGAATCTCAGACGAGATAAATATATAAAGCAACGGAACCATCATAGTATTTTTTGACTCCTACGAAAGGAAGGATGGTAAATGGATCATTCAACGATCTGGGTCTGATGGATTCTATTTGTCTCTTTCTTTGATGGAAGGGAAAAAGAAATTCCATTGCAGAGCCGTATGCAATGCACAAAAGATGCCTGTACGGTTGTTCAATTCTATCTTTTTCTTCTTGTTTGTTATTCTTTATACCTTCCTTTCGCCCGATCATGCGAGATAGAGGAATCGTTTATTATGTTATATCATCAGGGTTATGATCCACCAACCTGCTAGTTCTTTTTATGAGGCACCCACAGGAGAATTTATCCTGGAAGCGGAAGAACTACTGAAACTCCGCGAAATCCTCACAAGGGTTTATGTACAAAGAACGGGCAATCCTTTATGGGTTGTATCCGAAGACATGGAAAGAGATGTTTTTATGTCAGCAGCAGAAGCCCAAGCTCATGGCATTGTTGATCTTGTAGCGGTCGAAAATACCGGGGATTTCGCATAAATCCGTGATTCCATTTCGAATCATAATTCGAATGAACCGTGATTTGATCTTTTATCTTCTTACCCGGGTAAAATAAAATAGTAAATGGAAGTAATTCATAATCATCCGGTTAGGATCGATCTAAACCAGCCCATTCTGTATACGATTCAGCATGCCAACTATTAAACAACTTATTAGAAACACAAGACAGCCAATCAGAAATGTCACGAAATCCCCAGCTCTTCGAGGATGTCCTCAGCGTCGAGGAACATGTACTAGGGTGTATGTGCGACTCGTTCAGATCATGAGCTAGAACAAATGAGACGATTTTTCCAGTCTCAATGACCAGTACCAATGAATGGGATAGAATGGAAGAACTCCATTCACTATCTAAAAATAAAGATCTATCATATACCTCTATTGTGTATGGAATTTATGGTTTCCATTGGTGCAAATCCAATCACCTCGATTTGAGATGAAAAGCAATTCTCCATTGGTAGCAAATGGTTATCCATTAAGCGGGGGAAATGGTATTTAAGAAGCAGAAATATTATGCTCCTACTCTTGCAAGAACGGACTAACAGGGTCAGCTACCTAGCCAACCTTCATAATTAAATGCCGTCACTGTATGAATAGATCTCATTGTGAAAAGACCTATTACTGGATAATTCATGGGTAGAGCCAAAGAGTGTGAACTGTACAAGTTACCAATAACATTGATTAAATGAGGGAAGGGGCTCCGGTGTATAGAGAGGGCCTCACCGTTTAAGAAGTAACCATAGAAACGATGGAAGCCACTATTTATTTATTTATCCATTTACATTTACTACCTATTTATTTTATACCTATTTTATACCAAATATCGGTAAAATTTCTTATTTTGAGGTGAAATAAATGCCTGGAAGAAATAAAAAATCGTGGTTGGGAAGGTCATAGTAGCAAAAGCCATTGGAATTTGTATTTTATACATCGGAAGAATCCGTTTTGTTATTAATAAATCAGGAGAGGGGAAAAGAATGACTGAAAGAAAAGAAATCGATTAGTTATTCATCAAAGTTTAATTTGATTCAATGACCAGAGTTAGACGAGGATATATAGCTCGGAGACGTCGAACAAAAATTCGTTTATTTGCATCAACCTTTCGAGGGGCCCATTCAAGACTTACTCGAACTATTACTCAACAGAAAATGAGAGCTTTGGTGTCCACTCATCGGGATAGAGGCAGGCGAAAGAGAGATTTTCGTCGTTTGTGGATCACTCGGATAAATGCAGTAACTCGTGAGAATAGGGTATCCTATAGTTATAGTCGATTAATACATGATCTGTACAAGAGGCAGTTGCTTCTTAATCGTAAAATACCTGCACAAATAGCTATATCAAATAGGAATTGTCTTTACATGATTTCCAATGAGATCATCAAATAAGGAGATTGGAAGGAATTCACCGGAATGATTTAAACGGAGTTCCCCGGAGAATGACCTCCGGGAAGGTAGAGTAGAAATTAATATGATAAGATAAGTAGTAGGAATGAACGAACACGTTTCAAAAAAAAAACAGATTTCTTCTTCTCCCATTCTTTTTTTTATTCTATTACGACGCAACAATCAAATCTCTCGGCTTTTTCGAACAAAACATCAATCAATCTGATTTTGAATTCCAATTAGAGTTGTTTTGATTCAATTGAGGAGTAGGCCTATTTATTTCTGGTTCTAGGACCAGTAGTTCTAGGGATCGACTCGGTTTTCTCAAATTGTTTCTCATTATTAAGAAAAGGTAACGAAGATAAAATACGAGCTTGTTTTATAGCGATAGTAATTAATCGTTGTTGTTTCAAGGTCAATCTATTCACTCGTCTAGATAATATTTTTCCCTGTTCACTAATAAATTGACTAATTAAACTCATGTTTCTATAATCAATTCGATCCCCCGATCCAATTGGGGGCAAACGCCTACGAAAAGATCGCTTGGATTTACGAAAGAGTCGCTTGGATTTATCCATGGTTTATTCCTTATCTCTAAAATCCCATTTCTTCATTCATTTCGGATCCGACCGAAATAGGACTTGATTTGTTTATATATATATAATTTCTTCCTGTTCCTTGGAAGGATGGTACACGTGTTCCGTTCGATCTATTTCTTTATCTCCCCATGAATCGTATGCTTGTAACAATAAGGACAGAATTTTCTCAATTCCAATCGACTAGGTGTATTGTGTCGATTCTTTTGAGTAATATATCTGGAAGTGCCTCGCGATTCTTTATTGAAATCATTTCGGACACAACTGGTACATTGCAAAATAACTATTCCTCTGACATCTTTACCCTTGGCCATGAACCTCCTTTGGATTCACTCAATTCTTCTATTTTCGATCCGAACCGAAGAAGAAGAAAGGAACGAAAAATAAATAGAAAATAGGTTGCTAACTCGAAATCCAATTATGAAAGATTTCGTTGCAATCAATAAAGTAATAAAATCATAAGTAATACAATTATTTCTAACTATTCATTATTCCTAATCCCAGCATTTCATTTACTATCTTATATGATCTCGAACAGCCTGCCCTAGACCCCATTTCTATTTCTGTTCTACCTCTATTAATTCTATCCTGAACCCGAGTTTGACTGAGGTTCAATCCACTTTTATTCTTTCTCTTTCCTTCCTATCCTAAAGAACTGAAAAAAAAAGGGGGGGGGGGGTTGGTCACAGAGAATTTATTGTATCTCTAATCTTCTTCATTCATCCATTCCCATATCAGTAACTAGAATGAAAAAAAGGGGAATACCAACGCATCTGGGAATAAACGATTGATCTCTATCAATAGACCTGCTAAAGACCCAAACCATAGAGTAGTTAGCACAGGTGCCACGGAGAGATATGTTTTTATATCTCGCATTGAAAATCCTCCTTCTTTATTGGAATACATATATGATCAGATGCATATGTAGTTAAAGATCACTTGTATTTGTACGCGGAATCCCTAACTAAAATGGATATGTACAATGATCCGGTAGATGAGATCCACTTGTACCTAAAACAGAAAAAGATGACCCCCTCTTCCTGAGCATTACCGATAAATATTAATTCTTTTATACGTTAGGTTTCATATGTATATAATTCTTTTATTATATGAGATATGAGACCAAAAAGAAGAAATGGCAAGAGAAATTGTATATAGATAGAGGAAATAACGATGTGGAAAACAAGACAGGGATTCTCTACAATGACACTGTACAACAATTAAAAGGGATGTAGCGCAGCTTGGTAGCGCGTTTGTTTTGGGTACAAAATGTCACGGGTTCAAATCCTGTCATCCCTACCTATTATTTTTCCTATGGCCAGTAACGAGGGGTCAATTGAGATCGATGAAAATTGGACATAATCTTTTATTTTATGATACTATATGCAATGCATGCAAAATGTATTGGGGGTACAAAAAGAATCCTTTTCTTGACAGTCGTATCTGCTGTCATAAGAAAGCGCTCTTAGTTCAGTTCGGTAGAACGTGGGTCTCCAAAACCCGATGTCGTAGGTTCAAATCCTACAGAGCGTGATTCTGTTCTTTTAATGTCGAATCACAATAAAACAACTTCACTAACTTGAACTGCAACCTGAATTTGACCCCCTGCAGATTAAGGAGGAGGTCAATCAAAAAAAAAAAGATGTTACTCAATCAAAGGTCCAACTGATCACCGCGTCTGTATTGTAAATATGCAGTTACGAATAATCCAGCCAAAGTAATAGGAATTAGACCTAAGACGATTCCAAATAGAAAAACTTCAATCATTTCAATTTATTTGAAAGAGGAGAAAAAGAGAGGTAATATCTATCCCTAAATATTAATCCCA